AGTAGATAAGCTGGATAAAGAGAAAAAATAAGCGTGCATAATTCAGTAATTCCTGTTTGTTCTTCTAATTGATTGCAATTAAACTCGGCCCAATCTTTTCCTAAAAAAAAGGATTGAGCCGAACCGAATAAAATAAAGAATGAGCATCCTATACTATGTATTTGGTATTTGCATATATCTCTCATATGTACAGACCTTACTTATTTACTTACCTATTTTCCTATACATAAGATCTAAATACAAGATAAGATCGAAAACTAAACAACTCAATACTTCTATAATATAACTCAATACTTCTATTGTTTATTGTTGGATCCATAATTAATCCTATGGATCTTGGGATTGTTGGATCATTTTATATCCCGTAGTTTCAGGCTATAGATCAAGCCAAAGGAAGGGCTCTTTCTACCCATCCTGTATATTGTCTTTTCTTTCCATGTCGGAATAGAAACTTATTATTTGATTATACGATACAATATTATACGAGAACGAATTCTTTATTTATAGGAAGAAACAACTATTTTTCTTCTCGATGAGAATTTGTAGTACATGACATGAGAGAAACCTGTCTTTATATTTTTTAATTGAGAAAAAGATTCTATCAATATATTGAAGTGATACTTTGGACCCCCCCCCAAAAAAAAGCATTTCTTTCAATACTCACTTGTTACGTTATTGTTATCTTATTAGTTAACAATCCTAATGATTGGATTCAATCCTAATGATTGGATTCATATGCTTAATTCTGATAGGAAATAAAATAGTAAAATGGATTATTTATGGAATGACTATTCATCTATTATATTTTCATCAAATAGGGGGCAAGAAGGCTTTATGGAAAAATGGTGGTTCAATTCGATGTTGTATAACGATAAGTTAGAACATAGGTGTGGATTAAATAAATCAATGGATAGTCTTGATGCTATTGGACATTCCAGTGGAAGTGAAGAACCCATTCTAAATGGTACGGAGAAAAACATTCCTAGTTGGAGTGATGGTGAGAGTTATAGTTTCAGAAATGTTGATTATTTATTTGATATCAGGGATATTTGTAGTTTGATCTCTGATGACACTTTTTTAATTAGGGACAGTAATGGTAACAGTTATTCTGTATGTTTTGATATTGAAAATCAGATTTTTGAGATTGACAATGATAGTTCTTTTCTGAGTGAACTAGAAAGTTTTTTTTCTAGTTATTTAAATAGTGGGTCTAAGAGAAACAATCACTACTATTATCATTACATATATGATACTCAATCTAGTTGGAATAATCACATTAATAGTTGCATTGATAATTATCTTCGTTTTGAAGTCAGTATTAATAGTTCCATTTCCGGTGGTACCGACAATTACAGTGACAGTTACATTTATAGTTTCATTTGTACTGAAAATGTAACTGGTAGTGAAAGTGGGAGTTCTGGTATAAGAACTAGTAAAAAAGGCAGTGATTTCAATATAAGAGGAAGATCTAATGATTTCGATAGAAATAAAAAATACAGGCATTTATGGGTTCAATGCGAAAATTGTTATGGATTAAATTATAAAAAATTTATTAGGTCAAAAATGAATATTTGTGAACAGTGTGGATATCATTTGAAAATGAGCAGTTCAGATAGAATCGAACTTTCGATTGATCCGGGGACTTGGGATCCTATGGATGAAGATATGGTCTCTATGGACCCCATTGAATTTCATTCAGAGGGGGAACCCTATAGAGATCGTATTGATTCTTATCAAAGAAAGACAGGTTTAACTGAAGCTGTTCAAACAGGCATAGGTCAACTAAATGGTATTCCCATAGCAATTGGGGTTATGGATTTTCATTTCATGGGAGGTAGTATGGGATCCGTAGTAGGTGAGAAAATAACTCGTTTGATCGAGTATGCTACTAATCAATCTCTACCTGTCATTATTGTGTGTGCTTCTGGAGGAGCGCGCATGCAAGAGGGAAGTTTGAGTTTGATGCAAATGGCTAAAATATCTTCCGCTTCATATAATTATCAATCAAATAAAAAATTATTCTATGTATCAATCCTTACATCTCCTACAACCGGTGGAGTAACAGCCAGTTTTGGTATGTTGGGAGATGTCATTGTTGCTGAACCTAATGCCTACATTGCATTTGCGGGTAAAAGAGTAATTGAACAAACATTGAAAAAGACAGTACCCGATGGTTCACAAGCGGCTGAGTATTTATTCCATAAAGGCTTATTTGACCCAATTGTACCACGTAATCCTTTAAAGGGTGTTCTGAGTGAGTTATTTCAGCTCCACGGTTTCTTTCCCTTGAATCAAAATTCAAAAAATTAATCAAAAAATTAATCAAAAATTAATAAAGTATAGCACTAAATTCAGTTATTTGTATCGAACAAATATTTAGTTCATCGTAATCAAAAAAAAACTAAAAAGAATGGTGTTTTCTTTGATGACATAAGTTCTACTTGTAATGTAATATAATAAGTAATAAGAGTTAGAAGTTTCGGGTAATTACTTTTTCTTTTTTTCCCCAGATCTATTTTTTTATTCTACCTCTATTCATGATTAGTAATCACGAACCCTCTATCAACAGGATAAAAAAGTGAATTAATTTCTCCCTCCGAGGAATTAGAATTAGGGAGGAAAATTAAAAAAAAATTTATCTGGCCTTCTTACGTATTAATATATACAATAAAAAAAATATCGAAATCAAAATAAAAAGAAATAAATATAAAATAGAGAATAGAAGTTATTTCTATATCTATCGATAACCCTCATTTTTTACTATGAATCCCCGTTTGTTGGATGGATGGATCGGATTAGTTAGAATCGCAAACTCCTAATAAAATCTTTTATTTTCATAATAAACTCCTTATTAGATTAGAAAGAAGATAAGGATGGGAGAAGAGAAGAATAATAAAATCTATTAATAAAGCGAATTATCATACATATTCGTGTAGAAAGATGAATGGGTACACTTAATTTATTTAGTTCTACATTCCTTGCACTTATTAACTACTTCTTCTTATTCTTATTAACTTAATTACTTATTATTATTTATTAAGTTAAGTTAAGTACTCAGTAAATATTATATTAATTAGTAAATATTATATTAATTTCTAAATATTAACTAAATATTAATATAATAATATATATATTTATATATAATATATATATAAAATTATTTATAATAAAATTATAAATAAAATAAAGTTTATGATATATACTTAGAATAGATATACTTATCATAAGATATCTTTCTCTTTCTAATAGATAGTAGATAGAAATATTAATAGATAGAAATATTAAGTCGAGGCACCCATTCTATGACAGATCTCAACTTACCCTCTATTTTTGTGCCTTTAGTGGGCCTAGTTTTTCCGGCAATTGCAATGGCTTCTTTATCTCTTCATGTCCAAAAAAATAAGATTGTCTAGATCCGATGGGACCAAATCTCATCAATTTATTTCAAAACTGGATCATAATACAGATATTTATTTAGTGTAATGTAATATGGTACGATATGTGACTCTTTCCGAACACAAATGAAAGAACTGTTATGCATTTATGCGGATATACGATATCCGCATAAATGCATGTATATGCAGGTATAGCCGGTTAAAAATGGATCGGCGAATATTTTATTTAAATGGAAAGTCAATGTATCTAACAAATTACTTCTAACGGTTTACATCAGAATAGTGCTAGTTAATGAAAGTTTCTTCGGGATCAAGAAAGTCAAATTCATTTGGGTTATTTTCTCAATTCCAATCGAATGCAACTGGATCTAGTAGAGTATGAATTGGCGATCAGAACATATATGGATAGAACTTATAACGGGGTCTCGAAAAACAAGTAATTTTTTCTGGGCCTGTATCCTTTTTTTAGGTTCACTAGGATTCTTAGTGGTTGGAACTTCCAGTTATCTTGGTAGGAATGTGATATCCGTATTTCCATCTCAGCAAATTCTTTTTTTTCCACAAGGAATCGTGATGTCTTTCTATGGGATCGCAGGTCTATTCATTAGCTCCTATTTGTGGTGCACAATTTCATGGAATGTAGGTAGTGGTTATGACCGATTCGATAGAAAAGAAGGAATAGTGTGTATTTTTCGTTGGGGATTTCCTGGAATAAATCGTCGCATCTTCCTTCGCTTACTTATGAGAGATATCCAATCCATCAGAATGGAGGTTAAAGAGGGTCTTTATCCTCGTCGTGTCCTTTATATAGAAATCAGAGGCCAAGGAGCCATTCCCTTGACTCGTACTGATGAGTATTTTACTCCACGAGAAATTGAACAAAAAGCTGCCGAATTGGCCTATTTCTTACGCGTACCAATTGAAGTATTTTGAAATGAACTGAAGAAAAAATTGAAAAAGAACTTGCTAATTTCCTTTTTAATACAACCGTCGACTCTATCTGATATTTCTCTGAAGTACGAGTTCTATAAAAAAAAAGGTATTGAACCTATGGATCTATTCCTATTTTTGTGTAAAAATTTATATCTCGGATCTAGAAGGAATATAGAAATAGAATAAGGGTCCTTTTCTTTTAGGATAAGATAAAAATGAAAAAAAAAAAGAAAGCCTGGGTTCCCCTCCCATATATTTCATCCATAATATTTTTGCCCTGGTGGGTCTCTCTCTCATTTAATAAATGTCTGGAACCTTGGGTTACTAATTGGTGGAATACCGGGAAATCCGAAACTTTTTTGAATGATATTCAAGAGAAAAACGTTCTAGAAAGATTCATAGAATTGGAAGAACTATTCCTCTTGGATGAAATGATAAAAGATTACCCGGAAACGCATATACAAAAACTTCGTATAGGAATACACAAGGAAGCGATACAATTGGTCAAAACACACAATGAATATCATCTCCATATCATTTTGGATTTCTCGACAAATATAATTTGTTTCGCTATTCTAAGTGGTTATTTTATTCTGGGTAATGAAGAACTTGTCATTCTTAATTCTTGGATTCAGGAATTCCTCTATAACTTAAGTGACACAATAAAAGCTTTTTTTATTCTTTTAGTTACTGATTTATGGATCGGATTTCATTCAACCCATGGTTGGGAACTAATGATTGGTTCGGTCTACAACGATTTTGGATTGGTTCATAACGATCAAATTATATCTAGTCTTGTTTCCACTTTTCCAGTTATTCTAGATACAATTGTGAAATATTGGATCTTCTATTATTTAAATCGTGTATCTCCTTCACTTGTAGTCATTTATCATTCAATGAATGAATGAAGAACTCATTTGATTTCCTGATATGAATCAAATCAGAATCTTTCTTCATATATAAAGAAAGCATTTTCAATCTTACTTAATTCTTTATACTTCTAGCTCTTCAAGGTATTCGTCTTATATTCCAGTACAATTATCCCAGTACAATGACAGACTCGTGTATAGGGAACTATACTAGCTACCTATCTAATTTATTGTAGAAATTCCGGGATCAATGATTGGACATGCAAAATAGAAATACTTTTTCTTGGGTAAAGGAACAGATGACTCAATCGATTTCTGTATCGATCATGATATATGTAATAACTCGGGCATCTATTTCAAATGCATATCCCATTTTTGCGCAGCAGGGTTATGAAAACCCACGAGAAGCAACTGGACGAATTGTATGTGCCAATTGCCATTTAGCTAATAAGCCCGTGGATATTGAAGTTCCGCAAGCCGTGCTTCCTGATACTGTATTTGAAGCAGTTGTTCGAATCCCTTATGATATACAACTGAAACAAGTTCTTGCTAATGGAAAAAGGGGGGCGTTGAATGTAGGGGCTGTTCTTATTTTACCCGAGGGATTCGAATTAGCCCCCCCCGATCGTATTTCTCCCGAGGTGAGAGAAAAGATGGGAAATCTGTCTTTTCAGAGTTATCGTCCCAATAAAAGAAATATTCTTGTGATAGGTCCTGTTCCCGGTCAGAAATATAGTGAAATCGCCTTTCCTATTCTTTCCCCCGACCCTGCTACGAAGAAAGACGTTCACTTCTTAAAATATCCCATATATGTAGGTGGGAACAGAGGAAGGGGTCAGATTTATCCTGATGGGAGCAAGAGTAACAATACAGTCTATAATGCGACATCAGCAGGTATAGTAAGCAGAATAGTACGTAAAGAAAAAGGAGGATATGAAATAACCATAGTTGATGCATCGGATGGACATCAAGTGGTTGATATTATACCTCCAGGACCAGAACTTCTTGTTTCAGAGGGTGAATCCATCAAGCTTGATCAACCATTAACAAGCAATCCCAATGTAGGAGGGTTTGGTCAGGGAGATGCAGAAATAGTGCTTCAAGATCCATTACGTGTCCAAGGCCTTTTGTTCTTCTTGGCATCTGTTATTTTGGCACAAGTTTTTTTGGTTCTTAAAAAGAAACAGTTTGAAAAGGTTCAATTGTATGAAATGAATTTCTAGGTCCAGAAATTCCTTAACATCAAGTTGGTAAAAAGCAACAAATTATTGTCGATCGATACAATTATGTATGATCAAAAAATTCTGTAAACCTTTTTGTTTATATTGTTTTTGTTTTGTTTGTGGGATGTCTGGAATTCATTACGTGTATCCCATTCCTAGTAATAGACTATAGGCATATAAATACAACGGAAGGATGGGAAAAATGAAAGGAACAAATACTTTTAGGGGGGATTACTAGTCTTCCTAATCTTCTATTCGACACAAGAAAAAGGACTTTCCACCCCTTTCTTGTGTCGTCTTGTATCGAAATAATAATGATTTTTTCTCCTGTTCGTCAAAGATTACTATTCCTTTCCTTGCTTTCCGGGTCTACCGGAACTCCTTTGTTTAGATTCATAAGAAGTAGTAGACAAACAAAAAGAAAGGGTTAGGGGAGGATAAATTCATTGAACAAATAGAACTTCTTTAATTATTCAATTAATTTAAACTTCTAATTTAGAAAAATTTTTCAAAATTTTTATAGAATAAGGTTCTATTAATTTAGAATAGAAAGAATTTGCAGGATGTCTCATCCGTAGAAATCCATATAATATTAATATTGGATTATCTAGAAAATCGATTGATTCTTTCTTTTTTGTTGCTTTGTAAGAGTTCATATTATGGAGGAACAACAGAGACTATGAATTAATCAATAGATTTAATTCTTCAATTTATTAAGAAACAAAGGATCCGTTTTGTCATTTCTACGAATATAATATTTTAATTATGTTTACTGGATAACTTTCCAATTTGTATGTTATGGAGTATATCAAAGTTTCGCTATATGGAGTAAGAACTCAGCGGGACCTTACCCTCCTTTGTCTGATTAGAGCAGTAAGGTCCCGCTGAGTTCTTACTTTTTCATGTCTAAAATCCGGTTCATCCGATTACTACAGAGATGAACCCAACCCGGAATATGAACCGTAAAAGAAAATACCTATTAAACCGATCACAAGAATACCGGTTACAGTACCTATCAGCCAAAGAGGAATCCTTCCAGTAGTATCGGCCATTTCCCCCACTTTCCTCCACATTTCATCA